AGCAAAGCTTGCTGCAGAGGAGATAAGAAAAGGCTCCGCAGAGGGGATCCGGTAACTGTTATGAATGTGGAGGAGTGGGGCATTTTGCTCGTTACTGTCCCAATGTTCAGACGGACGAATGCTGCTGGGGGAGTGCAGAATAGACCAGCTGAAGATGGAATAGTGAACGTTGTGGAGCCTAGAGCCCGGGAAGCTCTAAAGGTAAGTTCAAGTCGGAAACATAGCGGGGGTTCTGAAGCTTAGGAGAGGAGACAGTTTCGCTGTCCTTAGATTGTGTGGCAACGTGAGCCAACGTCAGCAGAAAGGAGGAGGAGACGGAAGGCTGTATTCCGGATCTATGTCGGAATTGGCCAGTGCAAAGATGATCATTGATGCTGGGAGTTCGGATAAGATAGCGTCCACGGAGATGGTGGATTAGTTGGGGCTGAAGCCCTTTTAAGTAAGGGCCTCATCCAGAGCCCTATCGAATCAGACCAAAAAGGGCATGAGCAGCGGGCCCTATGTTGAGTAAGGGGTGAGAAGGTGCCCCTTCTGCTAAGTTGGAGCTGGGGAAGTTAAAGCAGGACGTCTGGTGTGACGTCGTCCCTATGGACGTATTACATATCCTACTCGGAAGACCATGGTAATAGGAGTAGGGTGTTACCTGCGTGGGGAGAACACCGGTTGACTTTTAACGGCAAAGGCGGTTATTGCCATCAGAAGACTTTGGTTGGCTAAGGAGAAAAGGTGTTGGCATACCATTTCTGGACGTGGTGGAAGAGTCCATAGAATGCTATGCCTTGATAGCAAAGCCAACTAGCAGAGCCGATGCAAGGATCGGTGGGATGCCGTAGCTTTAAGAGAGAGGGGCGGAGGCAATCGGAAAGGCTTTTTAGGAAGGAGGCCCCCCTCCCTCCTATGTTGTAAAAGGGAAGTGCAGATCTTTCTGCAACACTCTTCCGACTTGATGCCGCCCCTGAATCCACAAGTACCGGCTGGATTACCCCCTAAGATAAGAGGAGGATATAGAAGCAGATTTAGTTGCAGGTAGAAGCGAGTCTACCCTGCAAAGCGGCTTATCGCTTATCCCCATTTGAAAATTAGGAGATCCGACGTCAAGTGCAGGAATTGCTGTCGAAGGGGCGGGAGAGTCTCAGTCCGTGTTCAACGCCTGCTTGACTAGCTCAAAAGGAGGCAGCTAGAGTGTGTAGATGGGCTTTGAATAAGAGTTGGGTGAACTATTTCCAATAATGCCAACGATGGATGACATTATGGACTGCCTGTCGGGAGCGTGTTACTTTTCAAAGCTTACCTTCTTTTTATTAAAAGGGGAAAGGGCTTTTTTTATAGAGAGAGAGTAAGGGGGTTTTCTGGGGCTTTGAAGCAGGGCCACAGATATTGCAAAACTTTCGGAGACGGGATGGAAACACTTTCGTAAGAAGAGATGGTAGGCTTGATACGGATACAGCTGCTTATCACCCACCTTAGAATCAACCAGTTCAGTTCGACTATACCCGCCTTAATTCCCTCATTCAGGACAGATGGAACCAGGTTATGGATCTGTTCAAGTTGGTCGATCAATCCCTCCTTTGTTTCCCCTGCCTCCGGACACCTTAGAATAGATTTGATTGGAAGGAGGGTGAGGAACAAACACAGTGGTTTGACTGCTGGGATCCCAATCGGCCTGCATCAGCGGAAAATGGAACTATCGAATCACGGGTGACTCGCTTTATCGGGATGGGAGGAATTACTTAATCGGCATTTCTTTCCTTCCCTAAATCGATCCACTAGTGGGTAGCGGTAGGAGAGATCCATTATGGTGGGATGGACCGTTCTCGAATTCCGGCCGGCATTTCTGTCAATCGGCGGAAGACTCACGCATACTGGGAGGGTACGACTTCAAGGGATGGACTCGATCGAACGGCCAACCACTTGCAATTTCGGTAGGAGATGAAATCCAAAAGACCATTATTAGCGTGTAGTAGATTGGCCCGAGTGCGTAATACGCCAGTCGAGAAGAAATCCCATCAATAGATTGAACGGTAGATAAAGGATCAGAGGATGAGAGGGGTAGATCTACCCAATATGGACCGATAACGGATGGCCCCCGCCAACTGCTTATCTCTCTCCCTCGCATTCAATTCATGACCTAACGACTATCCCGGTTTCAGGGAGGGAATCACTTGCTGGATCGAACCCAAGGATAGGTTTGATCGGCCTGGCCTCGGGTGGTGGATCGAATGAACACTCAACCGCGTCATCACGGCAGCGATGGATGTCCAACCTTAATCTCTCTTCTTTCTCAATAAAGGCGGGTAAGGAAAGTCCGAAGGCGAATCCGGCAACTGCTGGCTAGAAGGCGAAAACCGCTTTTGCCAATCAAAGCCCCAAAACTAGTAAGGGCACTCGTGCCCCAGCAAGATAGGGCGACGCCAAAGCTTGACTTTACTAAACAAGCGAGAAAAGCCCTTTCTATCTTATTAGTAAAGCGCTAACGCGCTTTAGAAAGATTGCTCGTTAG